TAGAATAGAATAATTCTTTCTAATTAGAATAAAAAAACTAAGAACAGATAAACTAAGGGCTTGTATTGGATTGGCACTAATATCCACATAAATACAAACAAAACCACTGTAGGTAAAAGGATAAATAAAATGAAATAAGAACTTTCAAAAATAAGATAGATATAAATAGAACAAGAGTGAAGGAAGGGATAGTATAGAAAAGTTTATACAAAGCTAAGCTATATATATATACAAACTACCCACACCCCCCTTTTTTTTTGTATTTCATTAAATTCAGTGTCTTTAATTAAGACAAAGATCCGTAAAAACCCCTGCCTTCTTTAATTTAAAATATCATGAACAGTTCCTGTCGTTTGAGTGCCTTTTAAAATTAAAGGAAATATCGAATCGGAGGAACGTTTAACTAAGTTTTCTTTTTTAGTGGATCATAAAAACCCACTTTCCGAACAGCTCTTGCTTCTCTTCGTACTCAAACATCACTTGTAACGATTCGATAAAGGATTCGTTGGTATATATATAAGTGGATAAAAATTGCATTCAAAATGTGTATCATTGTAAGGTAAAACTTTTTTCTCAGTAACTAACGTAAATAGGAAGAGATAAGGGGAATAAAATAAGAATGTGATCAAAAAACCGTTCAACTTTTTTTGTTTTGAATTTGAATTTTGATATCTGTTTCCCCCGTCCCTGAAAAAAAAAGATAGATTCAATTCCATTTCCATATTATTTGAGCACAATCAACTTTTTGAAAAATAAATTAGTCCAAGAAAGGTTATTAAAAATATGAAACGAAAGAAGAATTGCATTTATTATTCTCTTAATAATAAAAAATTCTCTTAATAATAAAAAGGTTGCCAAAGCCGGTAATTTTTTTTTATGTATAGAATAGGTATACGCTGGGACGGAAGGATTCGAACCTCCGAATAGCGGGACCAAAACCCGTTGCCTTACCACTTGGCCACGCCCCATTTCTATTCAACTCAACACTAATAAAAACTAATATAGGTATTAGTTCTTCGTCAATTCCCGTTCCAATAAATATCTTATGAAATAGATTAGTTTATTGCTCAGATTTTAATATATGTAGATATAGAATTAAACTAAATTTATTGATCATAATATATAATTCAATTAAGATATTGTATGAAAATATGATTCCTTCTATTCTTTTTTGATTTGAGAATTGAAGGATTTTTGATTGAGTGAGGTTCATCAATAAGGGTTTTTGTCTATCTTACTTTATTTTTATTTTATATAAATAAATTTTGATATCATCATTAATAATATTTTAATAACTCAATATTTTAATAACTCAATCAAAATAGAATTATCTTCAAGAATAAATATCTTCAAGAATAAAATTTGATTATGCTTAATATTTTTAGTTTGTTTTGTATCTGTTTTGATTCGGCTATTTATTCAAGCAGTTTTTTCTTCACAAAATTGCCCGAAGCCTACGCTTTTTTGAATCCAATTGTAGATGTAATGCCAGTCATCCCTGTGCTCTTTTTTCTATTAGCCTTTGTTTGGCAAGCTGCTGTAAGTTTTCGATGAGGTTTTTAATACTGTCCTAAAATAATTTATTCAAGAAAAAAAAATTCTAACAATTTATAAGATCAGATAAGTCTTATAGTATAAGCCCTCCCCCAATTCAAGCATTCAAGTTATTATATAGACGCGAAAAATCAAATAGGGCTTACCCTATTCGATATTACTCATTCTAAACATTTTTCTTTTCCATTCCCTTGAACTTGAAAGGGAGCCCTATATTAAAAATTATAAGAGTCCTCCACAATATCTAATTGTAGGTGTGAAGGCAAATTCTTGGCAATGAAAGACTCAACTCTTATTACAAATGAATTTATAAAAAATCTTTTCTATTTCTAAAAACGACTTCATTTCTTGATATCAAAATTATTGTGATCCAAATTATTGTGATATATAGGGTATAAAAATAGAGAATCTATTTTCTTTTTTTCCAAACCAAAATTGGAGATTGTGTAATGCTTACTCTCAAACTCTTTGTTTACACAGTAGTGATATTCTTTGTCTCTCTCTTCATCTTTGGATTTTTATCTAATGACCCGGGGCGTAATCCTGGCCGCGAAGAATAAAAAATAAGAGTTTTGACTTGCTTTTAAATATTTTTAGCATTTTTATCTATTCTACATCTTTAACTATTAAATTAAAAAATTTGAAAGGTAAAAAAATACCAAATAATCAACGGAACCGGAAAGAGAGGGATTCGAACCCTCGGTACGAATAATTCGTACAACGGATTAGCAATCCGACGCTTTAGTCCACTCAGCCATCTCTCCCAATGGAAAAACAATAATTACTATGTTATATTACACAAGAGGTAATACTTAAAAAACCTTTTTCTATTTCTCTTTTTTTTTCATCGCTCTTTAACTTTAATTACTCTGTTAAATTTTTTTATTCTATTTTCTTTTTATTCTTATATTATATTACTTTCATTAAAGAATAAAGAAAAAGTTAT